ATGTCTAGAATATGGGCAATCTTACTATATATTTACATGAACTTTAAATGCCCTGGACTATAAGTGTTAATTATTGATTAAATTTTAAATAAATTGGAGTATAATATGAGAGATTATGTGAGATTAGGTTGGGGTGAGATGAGGAATTATATGCTTGAAAATTCGAAAAATGGCACTCAAAAATCGAAAAAATGGCATGATTTTTCGAAATTTTGCCATTTTTTTTCGAAATTTTATCTCTGTACAATAATATATTATATATATATAAATGTGTATATATATTATATAAGTATTATTGATCCCAAATTATATTTATTTTCCTTATTAAGTTAATTAGAATATAGTTAAACTATAAGGTGTACTAAATCTTATATGAACTAAATCCTGGATAGAAAGTATAAGTTATATTACATATTTATTGTTAATATAAACCTCTAATATTTAAATACATCTGTATAGATATATAAGATATAAACGAGGATCGTAAAAGTAAATCTTTATTAATCTATGCATACTATTATACGTATATATATATATAAATAATTTATTATCGAATAAATATTGACAAATAACAAATTATTGATAAAAATACGTTATAGTATAATATTTTTAATAGATATTTATACACTAATACATAATTAATTATTAATAAGTAAATATTGGAACACAATTATTATATACTAACTTAAATTTAATATAAATTAGGTAAATTTAATATTCTTAATTAGAATTAATTGAAATATATAAATACAATTATATTTAATTAGATCTTTATATATTCTTAAATATTTTATTGAAAGGGGTTAACTAGTAATCAATCTAATGATATAGAGGGTTAAATATATAGTATCGGCAAAAAAGGGGTGAGATGAGATTTAAATTATATTATTATTACTTTAATTAATAAATGGAATAGGGATCCAGGATGTTATAGGCTGATTACGATTATTAGATTTATTTAAGGGGTTGCTAGTAGTCGATCTGATGGTATCAGGGGGTTAAAACTAAAGGAAAATTGATTAATAAGGGGTCAATTTTTATGATTGCACCCGGGCACTTGTTATATTATACATTTTATATTGTTATAATGATTAATAAATGGAATAGGGATCCAGGATGTTATAGGCTGATTACGATTATTAGATTTATTTAAGGGGTTGCTAGTAGTCAATCTAATGATATAGAGGGTTAAATTTTATATTGTTATAATGATTAATAAATGGAATAGGGATCCAGGATGTTATAGGCTGATTATGATGTTTTATTCTTGCTTGATAAATTTACTTTTGATTAATTTTATATGTATATTTTTGTTTAATTTAATCTAAAAGATTAATTTGTAACAATATTTTTCAGTAATAAATATTAATAATTGGAGATATTCTTATTTAGTTATATTATAAGGATTGATAAAGTATGTGCCAGCATTCGCGGTTATACATAAAATTCAAGTGAATTAAATTAGTTAATTAGTTATTATTAATTGTAAATATAATTTTAGGGTTTTAAGGTGAAATTTAAAGTTTTGTGAAGTGTTTGTTAATAAGAGGCTATGAAATCCGTTTCAATAGACTAGGATTAGATACCCTATTATTATGGATGTAAAGTAAGTAAACTTGAGTAGTATTTGTTATGGTCTTGAAACTTAAAGAATTTGGCGGTATTTTAGTCTATTTAGAGGAATCTGTCCCGTAATCGATAATCCACGTTGAACCTTACTTGATAAATTAGCATGTATATCTCCGTTGTTGAAAATCTTTTTAGGGTAATTTCTTGAATTTTTATTAACAAAAATTTCAGGTCAAGGTGCAGTTTATGATTGAGTGGAGATGGATTACAATATTTCTAGATATATGAATAATTAATTGTAATGAATAATTTGAAGGTGGATTTAATAGTAAATTTGTGAAGATTATTAAGTTGATTATAGCTCTAAGATGTGCACACATCGCCCGTCACTCTCGTTAATTAAGATGAGATAAGTCGTAACAAAGTAGGTGTACCGGAAGGTGTAGCTAGAATGTCAAGCTATTCTTAAAGTTAAGGAATTCATTTACATTGAATTAACATTGTGCAATTCAATATAGTTTGATCATAAGTATAATTTCTTGATTCTGATTTAATTCGTTTATAATAAAATCATTTTTGTTGTTAGTGTATTTGTTAGAGATTTAATTAGTTGATAAATAGTACTGTGAGGGAAGTGTTAATATAATTTAATTGTAAAGTAAGTTGTATTGAATTTATGTACCTTGTGTATCAGGGTTAATTTATTAGAAAATATTAATATTATTCTTCTCGATTTTCTTGGAGTTAATAGCTTACATTACTTAATGTGTTATAATTAATAATAATAGGTTATTAGTGGTGAAATGTCATTCGTCAAGAAGGGTATCTAGTTTTTGGGGAAATGAATTTAATTCATATTTTCTTTTTAGTAAGAAAGTTGATGGATATACTTAAATGAAAATGACTAGTAGGAGGGATAAGCTTCTTGTTATAAATTTAAAAGATATAATGTATTGGTTAGAATATATAGGTTTAGGATTGATTATTATTATAAGTATGTTAAAATTTCACTTGATTAACAATTAATTTTATTTTCTTTAATATTTTACTCAGAAAATGAATTGATTTATATATTATTGATAATTATGATTGAATTAGTAAATTAAATATTGAACTGTGATATTTATGATGTATAAATATCAATGAGGAATTAGGCAATAATTTATTCGCCTGTTTAACAAAAACATCTCTTCTTGATATTTTTAAGAAGTAATACCTGCCCAATGATAATATTTAATGGCCGCGGTATTTTGACCGTGCAAAGGTAGCATAATCATTAGTCTTTTAATTGAAGGCTGGAATGAATGGTTAGACGAGATAAATACTATCTTATTGGTAATGAATTGAATTTAATTATTAGGTAAAAAAGCTTAAATAATTTTATGGGACGAGAAGACCCTATAGAGTTTAATACTTATTTATTTAATTTTGTGGGAAAATTTTATTATAATTGGTAAGTATTTTGTTGGGGTGATGGAAAGATAATTGTAACTCTTTTTTGAATATAAATACTTATGTGTATGTTCTTGATCCACTAATAGTGATTATAAGACTAAATTACCTTAGGGATAACAGCGTAATCTTTTCTGAGAGTTCTAATCGAGGAAGAGGATTGCGACCTCGATGTTGGATTTAAGATAAATTCTGGGTGTAGCAGCTTAGAAATTAGGTCTGTTCGACCTTTAAACTCTTACATGATCTGAGTTCAAACCGGCGTGAGCCAGGTTGGTTTCTATCTATTATAAAGTTATATATTTTAGTACGAAAGGACCAAGTATGTAGAATAATTTTTGTTGATGAATATTAATAATAAACTATTTTGGCAGAAAAGTGTAATAGATTTAGAATCTATAAATGTAATAATATTACAAATAGTATTGGAAATTATTATGATAGTTTTAGTAAGAATTATTCTATTAGTTTGTGTTATAGTCGGGGTAGCCTTCTTAACCTTATTAGAACGAAGGGTATTAGGATATGTTCATATTCGAAAAGGGCCTAATAAGGTAGGGTTTCTAGGTGTTCTTCAACCTTTTAGAGATGCAATTAAATTATTTACTAAGGAACAAACTTTTCCCTTTAATTCTAATTATATTTCATATTATTTTGCTCCAGTTTTTAGATTATTTTTGTCTTTATTATTGTGGATAATTATACCTTATGTTAGTGGTTTATATTCATTTGAATTAGGTTTCTTATTCTTTTTAAGATGTACTAGATTAGGTGTCTATACTGTGATAATTGCGGGTTGATCTTCAAACTCTAATTATTCTTTATTAGGGGGATTACGAGCCGTGGCTCAAACAATTTCTTATGAGGTTAGTTTAGCTTTAATTTTATTATCATTTATTTTTTTGATTGGTAGTTATAATTTAATAGATTTTAATATGTTTCAATCATGATTATGAATAATTTTTTTGACTCTTCCTCTTTCACTGGTCTGGTTTACTTCCTGCCTAGCTGAAACTAATCGAACACCTTTTGATTTCGCTGAGGGGGAATCTGAATTAGTATCTGGATTTAATGTGGAGTATAGAAGTGGCGGATTTGCTTTAATTTTTTTGGCGGAATATGCTAGAATTTTGTTTATGAGAATATTATTTTGTGTTATTTTCTTAGGGGGGGATGTAGATTCCTTGTTATTTTATTTGAAATTAAGATTGATCTCTTTCCTTTTTATCTGAGTACGAGGAACTATACCACGATTCCGGTACGATAAATTAATGTATTTAGCATGAAAAAGATTTCTACCAATATCTTTAAATTACTTATTATTTTTCTTAGGGTTTAAGTTATTTATATTTGTCCTAATAGTTTAGTGAAATTATTTAAGTAGTCAAGTTAATAGAGGAGTTAAACCTCTAAAATGTGATTTCAAAACACATTACATCATTGTAATTAACTTACTTAATAAGATTTTCTCATAACTTTGTTTGTAGGGGAATTAATAGATAATACATAAAATATAAGATGGTAAGCACTTGACCAGTAATAATGTAAGGGTCCTCTACTGGGCGAGCACCAATTCATGTTAATAAGATGACAATATTAACTATAATTCAAAATGTGATTTGATTAATAGGATAGAATTGAATTCCCTTAAAGCTTGAATTGAATAATGGTATAAAGAATAAAATTGCAATTGATAATACTAATGCAATTACTCCACCTAATTTATTGGGGATTGATCGTAAGATGGCGTATGCAAATAGGAAGTATCATTCGGGTTGAATATGAACAGGTGTTACTAGAGGGTTAGCTGGTGTAAAATTATCAGGATCTCCAAGAATGTATGGTTCTTTTAATGTTAATAAAACTAATAGTATTATAATGATGATAAACCCAAATGTATCTTTAATAGAAAAATAGGGGTGGAAAGGAATTTTATCAATATTTCTATTGGATCCAATAGGATTATTTGACCCTGTTTGGTGAAGAAATAAAAGGTGAATTATTGCTATTGCTACGATAATAAATGGTAGGAGAAAATGGAAGGTGAAGAATCGGTTTAGTGTAGCATTATCTACTGCAAATCCTCCTCACACTCATTGAACTAACTCAATTCCTATATAAGGAATAGCCGATAATAGGTTAGTAATTACTGTTGCTCCTCAGAATGATATTTGGCCTCAAGGTAATACATATCCTATAAATGCTGTTGCTATAGTAAGAAAAAGAATTAGAACCCCCACTGATCATGTGGGAATAAATTTATAAGAACCGTAATATATACCTCGTCCAATGTGAAGATAAATACAAACAAAAAATATTGAAGCGCCATTAGCGTGGAGAGTTCGGAGTAATCACCCGTAATTAACATCTCGGCAAATATGATTGACACTGTTGAATGCACTATCAATATTAGGGCAATAATGTATTGCAAGGAAAATACCTGTAATAATTTGAATGACTAAACATAATCCTAGTAGTGAACCGAAATTTCATCATCTTCTAATATTAGATGGTGTTGGTAGATCAATTAATGCATTATTTGCAATTTTAAATAATGGATGTCTAGTGCGTAAAGGTTTATTCATTAATTTAATTGTCGTAATGGCCCATAAAAAATGTTAGTAATTTTTACCACTGCAATTAAAGTAAGGAATAAGTATCTTGCGAGTAAAATAGTAATAATATTAGTAGGTAGATTGTATAATTTAATTAATGGTAAATTTGTTATTGGATTTAATGATATTGAAATATCTAGATTTTCCTGACTTTTTAATATATAATTAGAATTGAAAGTATATATTAAGATGGGAAATAATAATACAACTAGAATAATCAAATAAGTTGATAGTGAAAATATTTCGTTGGAGGCTAATCTTGTGACATAAATGAATAGTACTAATATTCCTCCAAGAAAGATCAAGAATAGGATGTAAGAGAATCAGAATGATTGTGATATAAAACCAGTAATTATAACAATTAAGGTTGTTTGGATTAGTAATATTAAACCTATGGCTAGGGGGTGATTTATTTGTGTAAATATAATTCTAATTAATGTTCTGGAGGAAATAATAATTAATTTAATTTCAGTGAATAGTTTATTAAAATATTAATTTTGGAGATTGAAGATAAAGGAATCTTTTTCACTGAAGCTTATAAAGGTAAACCTTAAGATTGGTTTACAAGACCAATATTTTCATTAAATTATAAAAGCTATTAATGTCAATATATATTTATATTTCATTAGGGTTTTTTAGTGGTATTTGGGTATTTTGTTCTAATCGAAAACATTTATTAGTAACTTTATTAAGATTGGAATTTATTGTATTGATTTTATATATTTCTCTTTATAATCATTTGATTAATTATAATTACGAGCTTTATTTTAGTATAATTTTTCTTACTTTTTCAGTATGTGAAGGAGCCTTGGGGTTGTCTATTTTAGTATCAATAATTCGTGGGTATGGGAGAGATTTTTTCAATACTTATAGAATATTACAATGTTAAAGATTTTAGGGTTTATCATGTTTTTAATCCCTTTGTGTTTTAAGACTGGATTTTGATGAATGGTTCAATGTATATTATTTATGGTTTCATTAGTTTATTTGATATTACTACCGACTGGATATTACTGAGGTAGAATAGGAATAGGATTTGGTTCTGATTATTTATCTTATGGTTTAATTTTATTAAGAATTTGAATTTGTGTATTAATAATTATAGCTAGAGAATCAATTTTCCGTCATGATTATTTTAAACATTTTTTTTTAATAATGGTACTTGTGTTGCTTTTAGCTTTAATTTTAACATTTAGAAGCTTAAGAGTGTTTCAATTTTATTTGTTTTTTGAGAGAAGACTAATTCCTACATTATTCTTAATTTTAGGTTGAGGATACCAACCTGAGCGGCTACAGGCTGGTATTTATTTATTGTTTTATACATTATTGGCATCTTTACCATTATTAGTAGGAATTATATATTTATATTCTGATTATTATTTAAGATTTTCTTTAATAAGATTTATTTACAATTCCAGTGAATATCTATATATTAGAATAATTCTGGCCTTTTTAATTAAGATACCAATATTTATAGTTCATTTATGATTACCTAAGGCCCATGTTGAAGCTCCAGTAAGAGGATCAATAATTTTAGCTGGAATTTTATTAAAATTAGGGGGATATGGATTATTGCGTATTTACCAAGTTTTACTTAAAATTGGATATCAATTAAATTTTATTTGATTGTCAATTAGACTTGTTGGAGGAGTAATAGTTAGATTAATTTGTATACGTCAAACTGATCTAAAATCTTTAATTGCTTATTCTTCAGTTGCTCATATAGGAATCGTAATTGGGAGAATTATAACCTTATTATACTGGGGGTTTTGTGGATCGTTTACTTTGATAATTGCTCACGGGCTTTGTTCCTCTGGATTATTTTGTTTGGCAAATATTTCTTATGAGCGGCTAGGGAGACGGAGCTTAATAATTAATAAGGGTTTATTAAATTTTATGCCAAGAATATCAATATGATGATTTTTATTAAGAGCTTGTAATATAGCGGCTCCTCCTTCTATTAATTTACTAGGAGAAGTAACTTTGCTAAATTGTTTAGTAAGTTGATCAGCACTAAGAATGGTAAGATTAATATTATTATCCTTTTTTAGAGCTGCTTATACATTATATTTATTTTCATATAGACAACACGGTCAAATTTATTCAGGAATCTATTCTAGTTCATTAGGCTATAGACGGGAATTTTTATTACTATTCCTTCATTGATTGCCATTAAATCTTTTAATTATAAAGGGGGATTCTGTTACACTTTGGTTATAGCTTAAGTAGTTTAATAAAAACGTTGATTTGTGGTATCAGAAATATAAGATTTGTCTTGGGCTGTGAAATTTATATCAATTTGTTATATCAGATTTATTTTTTTATTTATTATGAGATTGAGTATATCTACAATAGGATTTTATTTTATTATGAATGACTTGGTTATTTTAGTTGAATGAGAAATTGTTGAAGTTAATTCATCAAGAATTGTAATAACTTTACTATTAGATTGAATATCATTAATATTTATAGGATTTGTTTTTTTCATTTCTTCTTTAGTGATTCTTTATAGTGAAGATTATATACATGGGGATTTAAATATAAATCGATTTATTTACTTAGTATTATTGTTTGTAACTTCAATAATATTTTTAATTATTAGACCAAATATAATCAGAATTCTTTTAGGATGGGATGGACTAGGACTAGTATCCTATTGTTTAGTTATTTATTATCAGAATGTAAAATCTTACAATGCTGGGATATTAACTGCCTTATCTAATCGTATTGGTGATGTTGCTTTATTAATGGTTATTGCTTGAATGTTAAATTTTGGTAGTTGAAATTATGTTTTTTATCTTGAATATTTTAAAGGAAGATTTGAAATAGAATTGATTAGAAGTTTAGTTGTATTGGCTGCTATAACAAAAAGAGCTCAGATTCCTTTTTCATCATGATTACCTGCCGCTATAGCTGCCCCTACCCCCGTTTCAGCTCTAGTTCATTCTTCTACTTTAGTGACTGCAGGGGTATACTTGTTAATTCGTTTTAGACCATCATTTTCTGATTGGTTATGCTCATTTTTATTACTAGTGTCTGGTCTAACAATATTTATAGCAGGAATTGGGGCTAATTTTGAGTATGATTTAAAAAAAATTATTGCTCTGTCTACCTTGAGTCAATTAGGCCTTATGATAAGAGTTTTATCTGTAGGATTTGCAGGATTAGCTTTTTTTCATTTACTGACTCATGCATTATTTAAGGCTTTATTATTTATATGTGCGGGTGTAGTAATTCATTCAATAAAAGATTCTCAGGATATTCGTTATATAGGAAATTTAGTGATACAAATACCACTAACTTCATCATGCTTAATAATTTCTAATTTTGCTTTATGTGGAATACCATTTCTTGCTGGATTTTATTCAAAGGATATTATCTTGGAAATAGTAAGACTTAGTTATGTGAATTTACTAGGATATTTACTATTCTATATTTCTACTGGCTTAACTGTTTGTTATTCATTTCGATTATTTTACTATACTCTAAGTGGTGATTATAATTTAACTTCCTTTTATAGATTAGGGGAAGAGAATATTTATATAATTATTGGAATATTAGGTTTATTATCAATAGTTATTATTGGAGGATCTGTTTTAAGATGAATAACATTTCCTTCACCTTTAACAATTATTTTACCGGTATGATTAAAGTTAATGGTAATTTTTGTCAGATTTATTGGAGGGTGAATTGGGTATGAGTTGTCAAAGATAAAAGTCACATCTTCTTTAATGTCATTGGAATTTTTAAATATTACGAGATTCCTTGGTTCTATATGAAATATACCTTATTTATCTACATTTGGTGTATCTTACGAGCCTTTATTTATTGGGTATTCTACTTTAAAATCTTCTGATTTTGGATGAAACGAGTATTTTGGGGGTCAGGGGTTTTATTTAATAATTATATATATAAGAAAAATTAATCAATGATGACAATTTAATAATCTGAAAATATTCTTAATATTTTTTGTTATATGGATAATCATAATTTTGTATTTATTGTTTTACATTTGTTAGAATAGCTTAAACAGAGAGCATAGCACTGAAGATGCTAAAGTGATATATTATCTTTTAATAAATTTATTACTATTAGTAGTATTTTTACATTGAAAATGTAGCGTTTTGGTTAAACTAAATAAATTAAAGATATAAATGGAATTTAACCACTAAGATGATAAGTTAGCAGCTTTCATCTGAACTTCGTACCTTCTTAACTGGAATATTCTTCAATAATATTATTAACAGTAATATACCTCTATTTTGGTTTCAGTTAATTCAAGAATAAGGGTAAATTAATACCATATAATTAGGTCGAAACTAATCGCATATTGCTTCATATTCAAGATAAATTGAATAAATCAATACTTTCTGAATGCAACCCAAATGTTATACTTAACTATTATCCTATTATGATGCTCATTCAAGGGACCCTTGGTTTCATTCATGATAAAGTCCTAATAATAGAATTATTAGGAAGATTAGTCTAATCAAGAATCAAGATTGAATTTCTGAGGAGTGTATAATGATAGTTATTGGTAGAAGTAATGCAATTTCAACATCAAAGATCAAGAAAATTACTGCGATTAAAAAGAATCGTAATGAGAAAGGTAAACGTGCAGATCTTTTTGGATCAAAACCACATTCAAATGGTGAAGATTTTTCCCGGTCTTCAATTATTTTTTTTGATAGAATTGTTGCCAATATTATAATTACGGTTGATAATAATCTAATGAATACTGTAATAAATAATATAATTGAAATTACTTATCTTGTTTATCAAACTTTTTGATTGGAAGTCAAATATACTTTTTATATTAGATAAGTAACTACCTCATCAATAAATTGAAATGTAAAGGAATAATCAAACTACATCTACAAAATGTCAGTATCATGCAGCTGCTTCAAATCCAAAATGGTGGAATGAAGAGAAATGTAAGTATATGTGTCGTAATAAACATGTTAATAAAAAGGTGGTTCCGATAATTACATGTAATCCATGAAATCCAGTAGCTATGAAGAAAGTTGAACCATAAACTGAATCAGCAATTGTGAAAGGTGCTTCAATATATTCATAGGCTTGAAGAGCTGTAAAGTATAAACCCAAGATAACTGTTATAAAAAGACCTTGAAGGGCTTGGGTGTAGTTATTTTCAAGTAATCCATGATGTGCTCAGGTTACTGTTACCCCAGAAGATAGTAGGATTGCAGTGTTTAATAAAGGAATTTGTAGTGGATTAAAAGGGTCTACACCAATAGGAGGTCATAATGATCCAATATCAATTGTGGGAGATAATCTTCTATGAAAGAAAGCCCAAAAGAATGATAAAAAGAAAAATACTTCAGAAGTAATAAAAAGGATTATCCCTCATCGTAGTCCTTTTGTGACAAAGTTAGTATGAAGCCCCTGGTAAGTACCTTCACGAACAATATCTCGTCATCATTGAATTATGGTTAAAATTAATACTATTATTCCAATAAGTATTAATTCATTATTAAATATATGGAATCATTTAATTAATCCAATTATTATAATTATGGCTCCGATAGCTCCTGTTAAAGGCCAAGGACTTTTATCTACTAGGTGGAATGGATGATTTCTGTGTGTTGTCATTTAATTAACTTCACTAGAATATAAAGTTCTTAATACTGCAAATACATAGGATTGAATAATAGCTACTGCTGATTCAAGGACTAAAAGGGCAATTTGAGTTCTAATTAAGATGGTTAAAAGGGATGCTGATAGGTATGGTCCAGTATTTCCTAAAAGAGTAAGAAGTAAGTGTCCAGCAATTATATTAGCAGCCAATCGTACTGCTAAAGTTCCTGGTCGGATTAAGTTTCTGATAGTTTCAATGCAAACTATAAAAGGCATTAATACAGGGGGAGTTCCTTGTGGAACCAAATGGGCAAATATATGTTGGGTATTATTGATTCATCCAAATATTATAAATGTTAATCATAATGGTAAAGCTAAAGATAACGTTATGATTAAATGTCTTGTGCTAGTGAACACATAAGGAAATAGTCCTAAAAAATTATTGAATATAATAATTGAGAATAAAGAGATAAAAATAAAAGTGGCTCCTTTATTAATATTTTTAAATCCAATTAAGGTTTTAAATTCTTTATGAAGTGTTAATAACACTTTATTTCATAAGATAAAATGACGAGAGGGAATAAGTCAGATTGTTCTTGGGATTAGTAATAGACCTAATAAGGTTCTTAATCAGTTTAATGAAATGTTTAAAATATATGTTGATGGGTCAAAAACTGAGAATAAGTTTGTTATCATTTTCAGTTTAATGAGGAGGAACTTAAAGACTTCATGTAAGTTGAGGGGTTATGAATATAAGAGTAATAATTAATAAATGAGAAGATTAATAGTATTGCAATAAAAAATAAAAATAAGGAAAATCATCTAAGAGGTATTATTTGAGGAATAGAAGAGTATCAGATTTTGATAACTTTAAATTGACATTTTAATGTTATTATTTAACTAATTCTTCTCATCAGAAGTAGTCGCTACTTTACCATTTTTTGGTTTAAGAGACCATTACTTGCTTTCAGTCATCTGATGATTCTCTTATAGACGAAATTCAATTAATAAAATTATTAGTTGAAACTCTTTCAATAACAATTGGTATAAAACTATGGTTAGCACCACAAATTTCTGAACATTGACCATAGAAAAGACCTGGTCGTCTGATAAGAAAACTTGTTTGATTAAGGCGCCCAGGAGTAGCATCAGCTTTTACACCAAGTCTTGGGATTGTTCATGAGTGTAAGACATCTGTGGCTGTAATAATAATACGAATAAAAGTATTTATAGGCAAGGTGGCTCGATTATCTACATCCAAAAGCCGGAAGTCTTGATTATTTATTTCATTTTGAGGAATTATATAAGAATCAAATTCAATTTTTAGGAAGTCTGAATATTCATAGCTTCAGTATCATTGGTGACCAATTGTCTTTAGTGTAACTGCAGGATTGTTAATTTCGTCTATTAGATAAAGTAATCGTAATGATGGAATTGCAATAAAAATTAGAATAATAGCTGGTGCAATGGTTCAGGCTACTTCAATTAGTTGACCTTCTAATAAGAATCGATTAGTAAATTTGTTTATAACTAGTATAATTATTATGTAAGACACAATTATTAGGATTATAATAATAATTATTAAAGCATGATCATGAAAGTAAATAAGTTGTTCTATAATAGGGGAGGCACTATCCTGGAGATTCATATTAGCTCATGTTGTCATTTTTCTAATAAAAGACTCCTCTTTATTTATGGAACTTAACTCCAGTGCACTTATCTGCCATATTAGAAATGTGTAATAGTAGGTAATTCAGAATAACTATGCTCAGCAGGAGGCGTATTTTGGAATCATTCAATAGAATTTCTTGGTTGAGTAGGGAAAATTAGGTGTCGATTTGATGATATTCTCTCTCACATGATAAAAATAAATATCATTACTCCAATAAAGGAAATTATTGAGCCAATTGATGAAACGACATTTCATGCAGTATAAGCATCTGGGTAATCTGAATAGCGCCGAGGTATACCAGCAAGGCCTAAAAAATGCTGAGGAAAAAAGGTTATATTTACTCCAGTAAATATAACTATAAATTGAACTTTTAATCATTTTGGGTTTATTGATAGACCAGTAAATAAAGGGAATCATTGGATAAACCCTGCTATAATAGCAAATACGGCTCCTATTGATAAAACATAATGGAAGTGAGCAACAACATAATATGTATCATGAAGAACAATATCAATAGAGGAATTAGCTAATACAACCCCTGTTAGTCCTCCTACAGTAAATAGAAATACAAACCCAAGAGCCCAAAGACAGGGTGCGCTATATGTTAATTGTGATCCATAAACAGTTGATAGTCATCTAAAGATTTTAATACCAGTAGGAACAGCAATAATTATTGTTGCTGATGTAAAGTAAGCTCGAGTATCAACGTCTATACCAACAGTAAATATGTGATGAGCTCATACAACAAATCCTAAAAGACCAATAGCTAATATTGCAAAGATTATACCTAAGTTTCCAAATGCTTCCTTTTTCCCTCTTTCATGACAAATAATATGAGAGATTATTCCAAATCCAGGAAGAATTAAAATATATACTTCAGGATGCCCAAAGAATCAGAATAGGTGTTGATATAAGATAGGATCTCCACCCCCTGCTGGGTCAAAAAATGATGTATTTAAATTTCGATCAGTAAGGAGTATTGTAATTGCACCAGCTAATACTGGTAATGATAGGAGTAATAATAAGGCTGTAATTCCTACAGCCCAAACAAATAATGGGATTCGTTCTGGTGTTATTCTAATGGGCTTCATATTAATAATTGTTGAAATGAAATTGACAGCTCCTAAAATTGATGAGACACCTGCTAGATGTAATGAAAAGATAGCTAAGTCAACAGAGGCTCCGGCATGGGCAATATTACTAGCTAAGGGAGGGTAGACTGTTCATCCTGTACCTGCCCCTCTTTCTACTATTCTTCTTGCCAGTAAAAGAGTCAGAGAAGGTGGTAATAATCAAAATCTTATGTTATTTATTCGAGGGAATGCTATATCGGGAGCACCAAGTATTAATGGTACTAACCAGTTTCCAAATCCTCCAATTAGAATTGGTATAACTATAAAGAAAATTATTACAAATGCATGGGCTGTAACGATCACATTATAAATTTGATCATCACCAATTAAGGAACCTGGTTGATTTAATTCAGCTCGGATTAATATTCTTAAGGAGGTACCTACTATCCCGGCCCATGCCCCGAAAATGAAGTATAGTGTTCCAATATCCTTATGATTTGTTGAGAATAATCAACGTTTCAATTCTAGTAGAATGGCTGAGAAGTAATAGGCAAAAGACTGTAAATCTTTCTAGGAGAAGTACTCTTCTACTAATAGTCTTATATTCATTTCATGATAATAGAATGCAATTCTATAGGAGTAGATATCACTACTGAGACTTAAAGAATCTACTTTATTTATAGCTTTGAAGGATATTAGTTTTCTTAACTTAAAGCCTCTCTAATAAAGATTAATTAGAGTGGTACATAATGTTAATCCTACAAGGGAAATTGTTGATAGGAACAAGGCTATAATCAAAATCTTATCAAATTCAATAATATTTTTATCTCAGGACTGTTCAATTCTTAATACTAGGAAGGATGAGTAAGTAATCCGGAGATAATAATAAAGGGTAATTAAAGATATTACAACTATTAGTGTAGTTAAGGTTATTGAAAAATTCATTAACATTGATTGAATAATGATTCATTTAGGCAGAAATCCAAGAAAAGGGGGCAATCCTCCCAGTGACAGGAGTGATGAAAATAGAATGAACTTTATTAACTTATTTTTATTAATTAAGAAGGTTTGATTAATAAAAGAAATTTGTAATGGTGAAACAATACAAATAATTGTCATTGTTAATAAGGAATAAATTGTAAAGTAGATTAATCAGATATTTTCTCCTAATCTTATTGCAGTTAATATTCATCCTAAATGATTGATTGAGGAATATGTCAGGATTTTTCGTAATGAAATTTGATTATAACCACCTAATGCACCTACAACAATTGATATAACAATGATTGTTGTAGTGAATAGATTAAAATCAATTAAATACGATATTAGTATAAGGGGGGCAATTTTCTGTAATGTTATTAAAATTAAGCAATTTAATCAAGTTAATCCTTCTATTACTCTAGGGAATCATCAATGGAGGGGGGCTGCTCCACTTTTTATTATAAGGGGGGTAATGATTATGATTATTACAAAGGGGGATTGTAATAATGAAAATATTGTTTCTATTATTGCTTTTGCTACAATAATGAATAATAATGATGCGGAAGCTAAAGCCTGTACAAGGAAATATTTTAAGGCCGCTTCTGTTGTGTAAATATTATCACTATTTGATATAAGGGGAATAAATGATAATAAATTAATTTCTAATCCTATTCAAGCTCTTAACCAAGAATTAGACGAGATTGTGATTACTAATCCTCCAATAAGGGTTGAAAGAAATAGTATTTTTGATGAATTGTAATACATTAGAAGAGAGAGGGGGGCCTCTATAAGGGGGGTATGAACCCCCTAGCTTTATTTAGCTTACTTTTCTATATGCTTGGTGTATGATGCACACAAATTTTTGATATTTGAAGGGTTAGTTTAAATCTAATAGCTTATAGTGAAGGTAATATATTACATTATTTACCCTATCACGATAATCCTTTAGTCAGGCACTTCACT